TCAGTGAGATCTTTCAACTCCTCTGACGCATACACATCGTCAGGAGGAAGTCGAAGCTCCTGAGGTTTCGTTTCCTCTCTTTCCGAATAAATGAGATGAGGTATTCACGAAGATAAGGGTGAAGAGGAAGACCACGACCAAACCACCATTCCAGGGGTATACTGCGACGTGTAAACTGGACATAGAGTCTCTCGAACTGAGAGCCAATCAATTCGCGAAATAAGCCGCCGCAGCACCACCGACCCGACCGTACGTATGGTGAGCTCTCAAAAGAGCTCTGATAGAGATCCGACTGAAATCCTTGCTCAATCCTCATATCCGAAACATCTTAGGTAAAACTGATGAGCCTTTATTTAGTTGCTGAATTAATCTTCCACCCTTAGTATAAGCTATAAGATCAGAGGCTATTCAAGATTGTTTATATCCTTTTGTACGCTAGGTTGTATAAGGAAGAATGAATCTATGATAATAAAGGGAAAGCTTTATTAGAGGATATAAAAGTGGACCCTAGCTAGAAGGTAAAGAGCTTTTACTTCCTTAGCCAATGGAAAAGAAAAATAGAATGAGGTACTATTTGACAGCTAGCAAAGGTTTAGGATTATCTGAGACTTTTTCTTTTGTTTTGTATTTATATGCATGTCTCGTGCAAGACTAATTTCTCCGTAGGGTTTTCCTAGTTTTGTAGGAGTTTTAGAGGTCTTTCTAGTCAACTGTAAGTCTCAAACTAGACGCAAGACAGTCTATAGCTTTACGTAAGAGATGGTCGAGATCACCTGCGTATGTCCTCTAGGAGACGGCTTGGCTGGAAGGTTGTATGCGGGAATACGGACTGATGCTAGAGTGCAAAGTCCAGTACGGTAAGATACGGGTTAGTCCCATTGAGATCGTACAAGGATATAGAAATATATGAGAGACTTGCTTTACTTAAAGTAAGTGTTCCATCCGGAAAGTTGAGTAATTTTTCGGAAGTAATTTGCATATTAAAGTTATTTTTACACTTAACACAAAGTAAATTTTTCTTATTTTTTTAATTATAAAGAGTCGATGATATGTAAAAGTAATTTCTTTTTGAAGTCATTCTAATAGGCATATTAAAGTTATAAATTCAAGAATTTAACCAAAAAACACGGTGTTTTATAAAAAAATGAAATTTTCAATGAACTTATTATATAAAGGGGGAAATTGAATTTATGCCAAAAATTACGGTGTTTTATAAAAATGTGAAGTTTGAAATGTAACTTAGGAAAGGAAAGATGGTTGATGCCATTTTTCACGGTGTTTTTTGGCTGTTTTACTTTTTCCTTCGGGGAGCTCATTTCAAATGTCCAACTTTCATGAAACCCCGTAAAAATCGATTGAATTTGCGTGTAATTATATTTAATATGCCTATTAACATATGCCTATAATAATAATAGACCTAATATATGAATATGAGTTTTAAACAGAAGGAGTAAGGAAGCTTATAAAATTTGTAAAAGTATCCCTATTAAAAAAAGTACCGTTAGGTATTATATAGGGATTTTCTTACAGGAAGTTTAATATTGTAAACTTTCCCTATTTAAAATAGGTCATTTCTTACCCTGTAATAAACTCTTAAAAGGTAGTTATATACGACAGAAGGCGAAAGGAAGTCGTAAAAATAGACCTATTAAATAAGGAATTTTTTTACCCTTTCTCTTTTTGAATGAGATGGGGCTTACCTTGCTAAAGATGTTTTTATCCATTGCGAGAAGTTCCTCCAGCCCTTCCCGCCTTATCTCTTCCATCCCGCGGTGAAGCTCTCGGCTTGGACCTTGCTTACCTTTCTACCCCCGCCGCTTGCTGATCTTGCTCCTGAGTCCTCTCTTTGCCTTTAGTGGGAACTCTTATCAGACTGACGAGTTGGTTAATCAAGGATTCTTTTCTTATTCAGGTAAGGTCATCAAAGTAGAATAGATAGCACACCCTCGATTTCTCTCCTTTAAAGCAGTTTTTTATTTTATAAGAACTGTAAGAGCTTAGTTTTCCTCCAATGCCTACTTCTAAGACTGCCTCCACAGGGATTCGTTAAGAGCTCAAATCGGTTGCAGTTTGACTATCTATCTTCCTCCCTCACTAAAAAGCTAAAGATCTTACACAACCATTCAACTATTCAAAACCATTTATTCTTTTGCATTCATAGAGTAAACTGCATTCAAATAAGTGGTAAAGACTCCAATAAAACTAAAAGAAAAGGAAGAATTGAAGGGCAATAAGATAAAGCATAGATGCCTATTTAGCCTACTGACTGCTTTACCTACTTAATGAATGGCAAAGAAAGACTCTATTCCATAGCTTCTGCTTGTCCTCGCTTAGCACGCATACATGTGATTCTTCTTCGCTTACGCTCCTTTTATCTCCATTGGTAAAGGAAGACTCGCTAGAAAGAGAATTGGCTACTTTCTTCCTTCGAGTTCGATCCCTGTACTGTGCCTATTCACTCTTCCTAAGGCTATCGAGAAGGGATTGATTCTATTTACAGACAGCTTTCCTTCTTGTCCACGCTTTGAAGGCTATGAGACAGATTCACAGTAAGCACAGCTCTTGCTTATCCCCCCTTGCCATCTATTCATGCTTGGCACACTAAGAGAGGAAGGATTGCCACGCAGGGTTGGGCTTCTTAGTGAGCCTTATTGTTTTGTTTGTGCCTAAGGTCATAGAAGGGGGAGGAAGATCTATCCCTAAGAGCTAAGATAAGTCAGAGCTAAGAAAGACAGACTAGAAAGAGAATGCTACTACTCCGATTACCTATTATCCCCCTTATCCACGCTTTGACTTGCCTTAATGATTGGTCCCCGTAGACAGGTATTGCTTCAATGCCCTTGCTATCTTCAAAGGTAGAAGAAGGTTAAGGAAGAGCAATGCTTACCTTACCATACAATAGTAGATTGGTCCATTGGGAGCTACTACTGATTCCGGCTTGGGATTCTTAGAGCTCCAAAGAAAGGTCAAAGAAGGCAGGGAATCACAGACATGTAATGAATTGAATAAAGAAGGCCGGCAAGGTAAAGATAGAGCTCCACACATAGTTTATAGTTCAGCGCAAGGCTAGCTCTCATTTATTATATGCTGGAAAACTGCCTGCCCTTAGGGGACCTTGTGATTCATCTCGCGTCCTATCTACACACGTACTTGTCTCGTTCCGAGTGCTAGGACCGAACTAATCCGAATCCTTCTACCAATAAGATCTTAACCAGCCATTGAGTAGTAGCTCTTGTTTATTCAGCGGATCGACGAGAGAGGCCATTCTGCAACCTGAAAAGCCTTATGCGCCTTATTTTCTTCTTCCTAACTATTCTATGCGTGCGTCTCCATGGCTAGAAGTGGGAAGAGCTTCCATAACTTGTGAGACTGTACTCAGTCTCTCTTAGTCTTTCTTATTCTCATTTACCTTCGCCTTCTTCTTAGCCTTTGGCTTCTTTTCTTCCTTCGACTTGCATGTGTTAAGCATATAGCTAGCCTTCCTTCTGACTGAGCAAAATAGGAAATTTCGATCCGCCGGAACATAAGCTTTCTTATCTGGGCGCCACCCGCGGCGGAACAGTCTTAAGTGGGTGCGGAGTCGAACCGCATGAGGATTTACAGTCCCAGATGCCCGGCTCTTACGGATTTACAGTCCGCTGGAGCTACCTGAACCACTTTCCGAAAGTCTCTTTCTTTCTTTACGTAATTTCATTTCGCCTGCGAACGATTACTTAAGCCTCTAAGGGCCGCGTTACTTTTTCTCTTTGAAGAAAGACGAACTCTTCTTTATATACTACAATTGTCAGTCTAGTTCGCCACAAGCCGAAAGGAGGCTAGCTGGTTTGATTCACTCTTATGAAGAGAAATCCTTGCGCGGCACACAAATTATATATCTTTTTCCATTATCGGCTGCATGCTATCTCAGCTATGTGTACACCGCCGCGTCGAGACTCTCTTTCGAAAGTGAGATCTCCACGGATAGATCATTCCTAAATGAAACCTTTAGATAGATCATTCCTAAATGAAACCTTTCTCTTATATACGATACCACCTCTCTCGTTAGTCTACTCATGGTACTCGGTAATACGCTCGTGATAGAGTATTCGTGCAAGAGCGCTTACAGCAGCTCGTAGCTATTGTATGCATGGGAGTGAAGAGATATTGATTGCACGAGCTAGCCATCCATAGTTGTCAGCTTCCCTTACCCCACAACCCTCACCTGTGCCCTCACTAAAATTCAATGAAAGGCAGACCCCATAGAAGTAAGCCTGAGCCAGCTCAGTGAAGACTTCTAAAATACCCTCCAGCCAGACCACAGAAACATACAGAACAAAAAATTCGCACTCAACCTACCCCAACACCTATTCCCATTACCACGCCTCCACAGAACCCTCAGAAACACGTACCAGCCACCATCACTATCCCTAAACCTTCACCTATCGTTATCTCAACCCCACCCTTTTCTATAAGTAAGAGAAAGTAAGGCTTTCAAAGGTGCCTTGGGCATATGAAACCAGGACGGTAGCAGTGAAAGTGAAGAAGAAAGAGGGTGAAGAATGAACACTCGAAAAAAAAAAGAAGAAAAGAATAATTGTTAAAGAAGGATGGTTGGTGGGGTAGGGCGTACCTAAGCGAGCAAGGGAGCACGGCGCGAAGAAGCCCTCTCTCACAGCCCCCTACACCGCCCAATAGCGGCCTACAGCGCAGGGCTGTACGCAGCAGTGAATCATTTTTCCGCCTTCGAGTTAGGGAATGGGACTTTCTATGGGTGTATATAATGAGACTGACGTCGAGTGTTAAGTTTATTTGATTACCTGCCTTCCACTTCACTACTCCTTCAGTAGTCCTTAGGAATTCCTAAGGCTCCGAGAAGAGGAGTTTACTTCCGACAGTACTCTAATCTAATCTTTTTCTCTTTTGGAGGTTTCAGGCCTAGCTTGACGCGGCAGTAGGGACTGCTTTCCGACCGTTTTCTTCCCGAAGTCAGACTACTACCGAGCTCCGCACCAGGGCTCAAA